TGTATTCATTTACATTTCATTATGTCATTAACTAAGAAATCCCAATTTGAGGATTCAAATCCAAGAATCGTTCATGAATTCGCAGTCAGCAGTTAACGGTTCCAATTGGTTTTGTCATAAATTTATCTTTTGTAATGGAAAATCACATTTTCTTTTTCATTCAATTCAATAGAAGAGTGAGAAAAGGCTTTTAGCATTGTGTATTTTTTGAGATACTATATAATCAATCGGGGGATAAATCAAAAAGGGAAGGTTTTTTTTAGGATTTTAGGAAAAGAGGACTGGAGATGCAAGTACAATAAAAAAAAAGCTGTTCGTTAATCCAGGAACATTTTCATATATTTTGTATCATTTTGGCGGCATGGCCGAGTGGTAAGGCGGGGGACTGCAAATCCTTTTTCCCCAGTTCAAATCCGGGTGTCGCCTAATCAACAAAAGACTCAAAATATCTTCTTCTGTTATCTGTTAATATAACTCGCCGAATTATTGCCTATCAGAAAGGGGCTGTTCATTCTTGTTTGCTTCTAAGCATAAGCATCTTAGCTGGGTGGGGTTTGTATAAATAAAAGATTCTAAATCCTTGGGATTCAAATAAATATGCTATTTTTTAGTAATAGCAGAGGGATTACCAAGACTTCGGTTGACTACTTACTAATTATTTATTAATGTCGTGTACAATGACTGGATCTTGAGCTAGATTGGAGAGTTTGATTTGATAGGAAATCTAATTGGATGGAATTAATAGTTGTGGTAAAGGGGCCGAAGACAACGAACGACGGACTCGCGCGAATCCTGGTCGGGATATTGATTGAATAGATAGTTTCTTTTTATAGAAGAAAGGAAGGGGAAAAAGAATTTCTTTTCGGCAACCCTTAATCAAGAATATACTGTCTCCCTACTATTTCATAGAGATAATCGTCGAGAAAGATAGGGTTCGGGTTAGATCAAATGGGGAATTTGTGGTATGGAATAGATAATGGTTTTTATTTTTATGCTTTTTACTTAGAAAGATCAACAAAAACGGAATAGGCCTTATGATTACTTTACTACATATTCCATTAAAAATAATCCCTTAAGATATTACTACGTATTTTGCTTGTTTCCCAATTAGAAGTCATACATATAAGAATTTCTTATGAGTTGATTTATTGGAGTGCTTTATCCCTAGTGTTAGGACGGAATCCCCTTTTGACTCTGCGCCATGGATTCCACTATTATTAGTGAGGAAAAATGGGATAATTCCTTCATATTTATAGAGATAGGGGACATAATTCACATGGATATAGTCAGTCTTGCTTGGGCTGCTTTAATGGTAGTCTTTACATTTTCCCTTTCACTCGTAGTATGGGGAAGAAGCGGCCTCTAGAGGTACTACTAATTGTCGATCTAACTGTATCAATTTTTTGATAGTCAGAACATAAAGAACAAATAGATGTAGCAAATAAGAAGAATGGGTCTCTAGGTCAATTCCATATGTGGAATTGATATCCACATATATCAAGATAATATTGTAGATTGATCTACATCAATGTAAACCTCTGTTTTGATACTAGAGTACAACTTTGTAGATTGTACAACTTTAATACACTACAATAACACTAATAACTAGATAGTATGGTAGAAAGAAATAGATGATTCTTTCTTACCATACTATCGGAATACTTCCAATTATAGTCCGTTCATTTAGATGGGAATCCTTTTCATTTCGTCAATTTTTGATAAGAACTCGGAACCCAAGTTTTATTCAAAATAACTAATTATTTTGACTAACTGTTTTTACATAAATGATAAGTAGAAAAGCAGTAGGAACTAGAATGAATAGTGCAGTAGCAATAAATGCAAGAATATTAACTTCCATAATCTCATCGTTTTTTTTTTACTTCACAATAACTCGGGATTTGGTCCCATAGAGAGGATAAATCTTTTGCCTTTATTTATTTATTTAAAATTTAAATTCAATAAAAAAGATCTCGCTCGATTATCTTGAATCCGATCAATATCATGAATAACAATATCGGAACTATCAAATCAATTCGTTGTCGAGAATTGAATAGTATAACATAGGAAGTTCTTTTATCCATACCGAACCCAAACTTTGATTTCTGACCCCATCCAAAATTCCTTTATTTCTCATCCATTTCCTTTCTTTTTTTCTCTAACCTACTTTACGTCTTCCTTTCTTGTACAATTATTATCTAATGAAGTATCATCAGATTGCCCTTTCACTTCTATCAGTTACATAGTTACAAACCCAAACAAAGAATCAAAATAAAATAAGGATCACCCCTTGCTTTGGGAATGAAAGCCCCCAGCCCCTTTCATAAAAAAAGGAGAGATTCATTGATGCATTTATTGGATCCGTCGGGACTGACGGGGCTCGAACCCGCAGCTTCCGCCTTGACAGGGCGGTGCTCTGACCAATTGAACTACAATCCCAGGGAAATAAGGGATCTAGCAGAAATTTTGATTCTTTTTTATCTCCGTATCAGGTATTTCTGAA